CCCCCCCTTTTGCGAATTCCGATTTGTTCTGATCAAGGATAGAACAAAATCCATTTCGCATCATATCTACGGGATTCCTTGGTTCGGGCCGAAGACAAAATGTCACTCGATCATTATCATTATCAAACTGACTGCAATATTTTTCTGTCCATGAGGATCCCACCAGAGCGCCTTCTATTTTTAATAGACCATGAACTAGATCATAATCAGTCTGAAGGAGTCTATAAGAAGCGATCTCCTTTTTTCCATCGGGTCCGGGTAGAGACCAAAGATCTTGAGCGACCGATCCGGCAGAACAACTCAAAAGATAAAGAAGTATCGTTAATTTCTTCATGCTCGTTCCAATTTCGAGGTACCATTTGTACAAAGACGAATACCTTTCGTTACATAGTTTCTTCTTCATATAGATAGATATAGGATCTATAGGGCAATTACTTAGAAGTACATGTTGTGCAACAGCCCTTCCTATCTGATAGAAAAGGATCCCATGATCCTGAATCGATCTTACGTGGGCTCGAAGATCCCAAGTTTGTCTATGAAGAGCGAATCTAATTGTATTAGTGTCTATAATTGATTTCTTCTGTACAATACCAATCGATAGGACCTCATTATTAAGTGCTGCAAGATCTCGTACATTGGAACCCATGGTTATGGACTCGAATCCATTAGTACGGAACATTTTCTTTTCCAAGTGAAATCCCCTAGTATATGAAAGAGTGAAAAGGTGCTTTCGTTGTTGTGGAATAAGAAGCCTTCGTATCTTAATACATGTATTTATTTTATTCGGGGCTATTAGAGCGGGATCCACTTTTTGAGGAATATGAGTCGAAGCAATAACAAGAATATTGCTAGTGGGCCATCTTTCACAATCCCTGGAGAGATAGTTAACTAATAGGCCGAGGGATAAGTAATTCGACTCCTTCACAGCCAGATCATGAATGTTTGGAATCCACATTATGCACGGAGACATTGCTTTTGCTAATTCGAATTGAAGGGTGATATAAAATTGGGTCGGCAGTAGATACTCCTCCTCAGTTAGCAGCTCCCGCGCCGTATCAAGGTCATCATCGATATCGTAACTATCATCAAGATCAATATAGTCACTAACACCAAGACCAAACTCGTCAATAGCATCACTCTCGTCGTCATCCCAAAAACTATCGAAAATCTCATCTTCATCCTCACCATCCTCATCCTCATCCTCCAGAAAAAAACTTTTAAACATGTTATTAAAGAACTTGTCCAAATATAACGTAATAAAAGGAACATAGGAGTTTGCCGCTAGGTATTTGACCAAATAGGATCGTCCAGTTCCTATAGAACCTATCACTAAAATACCCCTAGAGAGGGATAAGGCTAAGCGGAGCGAAAAGGGTTTTCCATGAGATGGGAAATGAAACCTATTAGCCCCACACGAGGTTTGTGAATAAGTGATTGTCTGATAATGAGCAAGGAATACCCGTCTTTCTGCTAAACAAGATGTATTGAACTCATAATTCATTAAAGACTTTTTATGAATGTCAACTAAATGTCGTAAGTACATTGCTCCCGGTTGTTCAATCATTTGATAACTAGAGTCATTCTTGAATAAACAATCACTATGAGTCAGACTCAATAGAATTTGATCAATCCTTTTTTTTTCTGTCGTTAAAGTGGATAACTTAACCAAAAGGACTCTGTCTAGTTCATCAAGCCCCTCAATGCTCCCGAGCCAGGATTCTATTTTATCCTCAACCCAATCACCCTTCACCCTTTTTCTTATCACTGAATAGATCTCTTTACTTGTATGACTTAGATATCTCGTATTTCTCGAAAAAGTGATTCGATTGATGGGATTTGGTATGATACTTATGAGATCGATGAGATTACTATAAAAATCTTTTTTTTTTTTATTAGAACGTCTTGATTTGACCCCAGAAAGAGAACCCCGTATTTCTTCGAGGGAATCTACTAATTGTTCCAGAGCAACCAGAAAGAAATTCTTTAACCAGACGAAATTCCATTCCGATATCGGATACCGATATTCCCATGTAGGATACCGAGCCAGAAGTTTTTGCAACTCAATGATGTATGATGGAGTCATCAAAGATTTGACCTCTTCGAACTCTGTCTGTAACTCACTAGAGGCGCGGAAAACAAAGATAAGATGTGTATAAACGAGATATCCAGCAACAAGAAGAAGAAAAAGGATTAAATAGAAGAACTCCTGAACATTTGGCGATCCCAGATGTGTCCATATCAATTCATTATTTCGATGAATCCTTTCTTCGGACAGAAGAAGATTCTGTAAACACTTGTTCGAAATCTCACTTATCAAATTCCATTGTGGAAGTTTGTTCTGAAGAATTAGCCATGATATATACGGTCCTTGCTTAATATCATGAAAAATAGATCCAATGCTACTTAGTATCGGCAATAGGTCTGAAACAGTATTGACAAAGAGGTCTAAAAAAGCATTAAAAAATAGACAATTTTGAGATAGATATTTGTACCCTATCGAAGTAAAGAACCATGGCATATATGTTTTGAATAGATTCCAAGTTGACAAAGCCCTATCTCGTTTAAAGGTTCTAGACCTTTTCAGAACGTATTTCTTTAGCCAAAGACTCCGCGTTTTCCTCTTTTTTTTTTTCCTCTTTTCCGATGGTAATGGTAAAGATTTATCAGACCATGGCGTATAAATCAAACCCATGTTTGAATTGAGATTGAGATACTGATGCAAGTTTTTCCTTTCTGAATCAGATAGATTCATATCTGAAAGAGGTTGATAAAACGTTCTTTCAAAATGGACTCTTTGTCCCTCTGTTAGAGGTGTTCCAGAAATGTCTATGATCGAGTCAATAGTTCTACGAACGAATAGATCGGATCGAATTGTCAAATCGTTAGGTATGAATATGTTAGATACCTGTGACTCGATTCGTGAAATAGTATCTCTCTCCAAAAAAGCATGTTTTTTTTTACCGACACACAAAGCAAATATTTTGTTGCGAATGAACAAGATATTGAGGAATTGCCTATACGTAAAATCATAATTATTGATACGGGCCTTTTTGATATAAAAAGGGAATTTTTTGTTACAGCAGAAGTGATATGGATTATTCAAGAATCGAAGTCGATTTGCTTTATAAAAAGCAGATATCAATGAACTTCTATGAAATGGTTTTACGGGATTCAGCCAATTGTTTTGATCGTGAGATATCATTGAGAAATAGGAATCCGTGTTACCATTCCTGTGATTCTTTCTAGTATCGATTGGTCTTCCATTGATCAATAATTTAGATTTTTGGAAAGTATCATGATCATTCAATAAGAAGGCTTTTAATTTTTTCAAATGAACGATTTGAAGACCTATTGATTCTAACAACGGATTGTAGAGTTGATCATTCGGACCTTTCAATTCCGAAATGTGGATCTCGGACCTATCAATGGGGATATTCCCGAAACTCACAAAGAAAAAGGGAAATGCCTTAGACAAAAAGAGGATCAACTTGGACAAAAAGAGGATCAACTTGGACAAAAAGAAACGAGGTGACTTGGACAAAAAGAAACTAAGTGACTTGGACAAAAAGTCACTAAGTGACTTAGGCAAATCTTTTTTGTCGATAACCTCAGACCAATCAATCGAATATTTATTAATACGTAATCGATCGAACACTACTTGAAAACGGCTTCTCTGCTCAGAAACTAAATGTTCCTGGAAATTCTTGCTCCCATTGAACCATTTGTATCTATATGCATCAGGATCCTGATTCATGAATCTCTCGGTTCGAGAAAGAAAAATAAGAGGATCGAACCTTTTCTTCTGGCTCTTTTTCAAATTCGATAAATGTTGGTTGATCGTATATTTCCTTATAGTTCTATGATTCAGAGTATCGTTTCCTATTTGATCCCTTTTAATTCCATATTCGAAGCTGCGATCGGATCGATTCATTAAAAAGAATCGATTCAATACATTTCTTATGTACCCATAGGTGCTATATTGGATTTGAATCAGATTTCGGATCAATATATATTGATTTTTATTGACTGCCTCCATTTTGTTGTTACTAACAAATACCACTCTTTTTTGTTTTCTATCTTCCAAAGAATTCCCGAATGCATTCTCTTCATAAAAAATAGGAGGTAGAATCATCTTTTTCGATTCATCCCTGGAGTTGAATACCTCAGTCAAGAATTGTTTTTGATCCAATCCGCAGGAATCAATAGAAAAGGCAAATCCCTTATGATACACCAGATCCGGTTTGGTTATTGATAGAGTGAATAGATCTGCTATTTCTTGAAATCTCTCTTCAGATTCAAAATCGTGCGGAACCATATCACATCCCGGATCTGGTGAAATAGGATGAATTGAGACGCTCTTTTGTAAATACGGAATTATCTTGAATAGATTCATCATTTCTTTCTTTTCCGATCGCCTGGAAGGGGCAAAAGAAACAACAAGATGTTTCTTCAACAATTTCTGATCTCTAGTGGGCTTCTCAGTAGGATTTGAACCCAGATGAAGTTCGGAATATCTGCCAGAGAAAAAAGAACGACTGGATCTTGTAGAATTAGGATTCTCAAGAAGTTCTTCGATTTCTTCCGTTTTAAGAAAGGAAGGATCCCGAAGAATCGATCTTTCTTTTAGTTGTTGAATCTCGATTTTATTCATATTGCTTAATGTGTGATATTCCGAATCCGCATTACTAATGGAATCCCAACGATCTCTAGATTGATCAGAAGATCCTTTCAATTGGCTAGAATCCGTTACTTGAACGAAACTAGATCTTGTGGAATCATATTGAATATTTGACCATACATTCCTAAAAAGCCGATCCTTCCTCAATAAATCCAAATCCGATTCGTACGAATTCGTCCCCCAACTAACGACGAGATCTTGGTGGAATTGCCACATATGAAATTGAGCACAATTTTGCAAAGAAAAAGCCCACTTGTTTCTCGAGAAAAGACGGGAAATATGCTCTATATCATTTGATTGAATAGTTGACCCAGCCCCTTGTTGTTTTAAGAAACCCTCCACTTCAATTGGTCTTTTTTCACGAAAAGCAGGCATGAGATAACAAATCCAGTGCTTCACTAAGATTTCGAAAAGCTGTCCCGAATTCAAGTTAATTATGTTTCGCCTCCTCCTCAGAGTCGGATCATCCATATAATATACAAAGAGAAACTCCAGATATTTTATATCTTTCTCTTTGAATGAGATCTCAATTCCAGCGACGGTTTCATTAGATATCTTACAACTAGAATCCCTCTTTTTTCCGATCCAGTTCCTCCACCACTGCGAACCCCGCTTAGATTCAGGCACGATACACTTGTTAGTTATTGGAAGAAACCAAGTACTAGTACTCTCTTTCGGATCCAGGAAACAACTCGCTGAAATATTTTTTCCTTTTGGAAGACAAAGGAGTGAAACAATCAGCCTATTGATATTGGAAGACCAAAAGGGTTTTTCCAATGTATCATTTCTGGGCCCAATGGAATTCATCGGTATAGGAAGAAGTCCTATCAAATAGAGATTTTTTCTTTCGACCATATTTCGATTGTTAATACGATATAGAAAGAACACTACTACAAAGAGGATTACACCCTTGATCATTAAATAGTTATTGTTTTTTGAACCCCGCGAGTTGGGTAAAGATAGGATACTCCAAATTCGGGGGTCAAAGAGTTTTAGAAAACGTTCTTGGTGGAAAAAAATCTGAATGAAAGATCCCACTGAACTTAATTTGGTCCATGAATCTGAGAAAGAGTGAAAATTGAGAATCTCTCTCAATTCGAAAAGCCAGAATTTGAATTCGTTAATCCATAAGTCGTTCTTTTTATCCATTTTTGCCTCCTAAATTGGATTCAGTTATACTAATATACTAAAGATTAAATTTCAATTGATATTTGGTTATTCACTATGTACAAGGATCCCCCCTAAGCATCCATGGCTGAATGGTTAAAGCGCCCAACTCATAATTGGCGAATTCGTGGGTTCAATTCCTACTGGATGCACGCCAAAGGGGATCAATAAGAAATCTGGCTCTGTATCAAAGGAATTGGTCTAGTCTATTTATACCATACCAGATGAACAGTAAAAACTAGCATTCTTATTGAGACTCGAACTCATAGGGAAGACATTTTATTTATTGAATAGGCACAAAAGTCTTCGGTTATTCGCAAAAAAGTAATATACTTCTAATGTCGAATTCGAATCAACTATGACGGAAATTATGAATAGTCATCGACTCCTTAAAGACATCTATTGTTTAAAAAAATCTTTGTTTCTTAGTCATTCTCTATGTATTTCTATTCTCTTAGTCATTCTCTCTTAGTCATTCTCTATGTATTTCTATTCTCTTAGTCATTCTCTATGTATTTCTATTCTCTTAGTCATTCTCTCTTAGTCATTCTCTATGTATTTCTATTATAATGGAACATACAATGCATTACAGACGTATGATCATTCCTCTTCAATCGGGTTATTCTATTTCACCTCTTAGAAAGAAAATAACTTCAATAAAAAGACTTAATAACATGGCGAGACATTTATACAAAACTTCTACCCTGAGCACACGCAAGGGAGCCGTAGACAATCAAGTGAAATCCAATCCACGAAATAATTTGATCGTTGGAGAGCATCGTTGTGGTAAAGGA